TGAAATTTTGGTTTCATTCGGCTCCTTTATAGAAGATCGATGTATTCCCAAAGAGAAAAATTAGATCCATAACATCTATGTTAGCTTTTCTGTATGAATCCATCCGAAGCTACTTGCTTTCTAGATGATCCCTCTAGAGGAGGGGGATTATACTAAATCCATTTAGTCTAGTTACTTCGTTCCCTATTTCCACTCGCAGGATCCTGAGGAAAAGAATTTGGTTTCCACCGAGCTGAAACAATATGCTGATGGTTCTAGTAAACCAAAACCATCGTTTTATAGCTATTTGGCTTCAATTTCCCTTTTACAAAAAAAATGGAAGATCTAGTTACGATTGGAAATAAACTTTTGTATCTTCATCCATAGATCCTTTATTCATACTCATTCAATTGGAAGAGTTAATCCAATCCAAAAAAATTATGCTTCGCGACTCCATATCCATAATCCAATCTTTTTTATTCAATTTCTAATTGGCCTTTGGATACAAATCGTGAGAATGTATATTCTTCCTCAAATATACTATTGAGAGGTAAAGGATTAAACCTTTTTAAGAAATAAAGTTTTTGATCGGAATATGAAAAAAACTGAAAGACCCCTTAACTATTTAAGTTTTTGATAGAACGAATCACACTTTTACCACTAAACTATACCCGCTATATATTTATTATTGTATATGAATGGACCATTTGTCGAACAAAAGAGTGAGGCGCAATCAAGATAGCATCAGAATCATGAAAATTTGAGCGTTGACGCTTCGTCCCGCCGGGGACTTAGACTTAAATAACATAAAAAAAGTTATAGTTATATTATACTTTTCTTTTCGTTTGATACGAAGTCATTACTGACAGTCCCGGTCCGAAAGAATCATTGAAGCTGGATCATAGAAAGGATGAAATCTGCATAATACATGGTTTATTTTTTTCAACTTCTCTTTCAACTGCCAGATCTTACTTATGAATTAAGAATTCGGGTCAATTGGATCTCAATTGTTCAAATAAAGCTTGTCTCTTGAACAAATAAATGAGTTATATTATAACTACGTTTATAAATATGTGTGTTTAATATTAAGTAATAATATTAAGATTAATACTTAATATAATATTAAGTATTAATAATAAGAAATGACACTTCAACAAGTATTTTTGATTGATATCAAATCATTATTAAATCATTTTATCTATGGAAATACCGGCCTGGCCCGGCCAGTACTTAAACCAAGCCGGGGGAATAAACCTTTCGTACAAAATAAAAGAAGTAGGGTATTTTTCTATTGGGGATATCCGTTTCGAATCATTATCTAAATTGAATTCCTGATCAAATTTCTTCTTATATATATCTTATATATATATATATTTATCCTATATAGATATATATTACTTTATTGTTCTTTTTATATATCTTTATAAGTTTATAATAATATAACTTATAAGTTATATTATAATGTTTATTTATATATGTTATATAATTTATATGTTATATAATTTAATTGTTTTACTTTTTTATTTATCTATTTTATATTTTTATATATCTTTACTTCACGTGTCACATCACATAAAAAATTTTCCATTTTTAAATGGGGATGGGGATGGGGAGAGATGGCTGAGTGGACTAAAGCGGCGGATTGCTAATCCGTTGTACGAGTTATTCGTACCGAGGGTTCGAATCCCTCTCTCTCCGCTTCTTCTTATTACTTGAAGACTTTCGAATTCGAAGGAATTTCGATCCCTTGATTTTATCATAGGTAAATGTATGGAATAGATAAAATCATAAGAAAAAAAAATTTAGAAAAAGCAGGAAAAACTAAAAATATCTTTTTTTTATTCCTCACGTCCAGGATTACGCCCTGGATCATTGGATAAAAATCCGAAGATGAAGAGAGAAATAAAGAATATCACTACTGTATAAACGAATAGTTTGAGAGTAAGCATTACACAATCTCCAAGATCTTTTTTTTGAAAAAGGGAATAGGTTACTTATTTTTTACCACATACACTATTTTGTTTTGACATGACACCCCCAAAAAAATGAAGTGTTTTTTGAAAAGAAAGTCATTTTCACGAATTTCTTTGGAATAAGATTTTGATTCCTTCGTTATCAAAAATTTCTTGTCATATGAATAATTAGGTATTGTAGGCAACCTAATAAAGTCTTTGCTCACTGTAAGGTCAGAACAAGGAAATAAGTTGATCAAAATTCATCGCCGTGGTTATTCAATATACAAGAATTTCGATTTTTGAATCGAGGGTTCATAATGTAAGACTTATCTGGTCTTATCAATTTTTCGAATTTTGATTTATCGAATAAATCATGAATTTAGCAGAGTATTAAATCATCGAAAACTTACAGCAGCTTGCCAAACAAAGGCTAAGAGAAAAAAAAGTACAGGTATGACAGGCATAACATCTACGATTGGATTTAAAAAGGCATAAGCTTCGGGCAATTTGGCGAAGAAAAAACTACTCGAATAAAAGATAGAATTAAGACAGATGCAGATTAAACTAAAGATATTAAGCATAACAAAATTTCGTTCTTGTAGATTAGATAATTTTATTCTGATTGAGTTTTTTTTATAAGGGAAAAAAAAAAGACAAGTCAAAAAATCTTTCTTTTTTTTTCGAACTCTCCAAAATAAAAAAAAATCTTTCCTTCCATTCTCAAATGAGAATACAAGGAATTCCATTTTCATACAATATCTTAACTGAATTCTATGTAATGATCAATGCATTTTTTTGATTCTATATCTACATGTGTTGAATCCTAGCAACAATATATCCCCAATGTATTTATTGGGTTGGAATTGACGAATAACCAATACCAATATTAATGTTTATTAGTGTCGAATAGAAATTCGAAATGGGGCGTGGCCAAGCGGTAAGGCAGCGGGTTTTGGTCCCGTTACTCGGAGGTTCGAATCCTTCCGTCCCAGATCGTTTCCATCAGAAACGAAAGATGGGATCACATTGTATCCCACATGAAACATAAAATTGTTAACGAGAACAATCTTTTGTTCTGAATTCTAAGAATCATTCTTAGAATCATATTTTTTCTTTCATTTGGTTTCTCACAAACGTAATCAAGTGTCAAATGTGGGTGGAAATAAATATCTTTTTTTTTTTAATTCAAAAAAGAAATTCTGGGTTTATCATTCACATTCAGGATATGTTCGTACTACTCAATATTCATTTTAAAGTTAGTTACTTTTGGAAACTTTATGTCCCATATCTATGAAATGTCAATTCTCACATGAAGCATTCTGAATCGAAATGTGAATGAAAGAAAGGCCTCTTTATTCCCTTACCAAGGGTAAAAAGCCTAAAGTAAATAAATGGGGTATCCCAATTCCACAGTCTATGTGGAGACTAAAGAGTAGGGAGTTTTTGGTACTAATTTCATCACTGGTCTTAAAACTTCTAAAACAGGTGTGGGAAAAAAAAAATAGTAAAAACGAATTGATCTGGACCCCATTTTTTTGTATTTTATCTGGTTCATCTTATATCTTATCCGGTTCAAATGAATAATTGTAAATCAATGTAATGTGGCGATTGGGGGGAAATTCGTATATTGCATCTACTTGACTTTATGGAATTGATGGAAAAGAAAAATTCTTGAACCTGAAGTAAAACAAAATCTGTATTGTATAAAATAAAAAAGTTTTATTAATAATTGATTTTGTTCCGGGATTGCAAATCTATTAATATTAAAGGTTCTTCTTTTGAGGTTTATAGTTTATTTGTTCGAGAAAAATGGATCCTTCATGATTGATCGTCCCGAACAATCTTTTTAAGATGTAAATAAGTCTTAAGCAAACTTATTTATTCGTCTTTTTTAGAAATATGTTTCATTCATATGATAGAATATAGAGTTAAATAAATTGGATCCTTGCCGAGCCTTCCCCGGATAAATACTTATCTATCCATAGATAGATAGATAGATAGAAAGTATGTACTATTATATACCGGTATACACACACCGGTTGAGCCAATGACTATTCATGATTCCATATTGAATCAATTACATACCGGTTTGAAATAAAATTAGAGGAATGTTATGGTAAAACTTCGTTTGAAACGATGTGGTAGAAAGCAACGTGCGACTTGAAGGACATGATCGGCTGTGGATTCTTACATCCATCATTTTCTATAGGAATGAAGATGTTCTTAGCTCGACATAGTTTGTTCTGCTCTGTTAGGAACCTAATTTGTGTTAGGTTGTAAGTAAATAGTACATGATGGAGCTCGAGCAGAAAGGATTGATTCGTTTATCGGGGGGAAGAATCTAGGGTTAGTAACTATTAATAAGTTAGACCAACTTTGTAAGTATATCCTCAATATATAAATCGAAAGGTTAAAAAAATCGAAAAATCAAAGAAGTTTGAAAAATTAAAAGTAAAATTTTTCAGAATTGGTAAAACTATTTCGATCAAAAGTGTATCACAAGGGAATCCACCGTTCATATTCTATTTCTATAGTATAGAAAAAAATAACAAAAAACAAAAAGGTATGTTGCTGCTCTTTTGAAAGGAGTAAGGATCACCGAAGTAATGTCTAAACCCAATGATTTCACAAAGCAAAGATAAAGGATTCCGGAACAAGTAAACACTATTTTCAATTGTCTCAACAATTGAATCAGAATGAGGAATAAAAATAGATTCGAGATGAGACAAACAAAAGAGGTTAGAGACGGCTCAATAAATGTCTAAGGGTTTCCCTTCGAACTCTGTCAGAATTACCCAACTTGAGTTATGAGTACGAATGAGATTTCTTTTTTTCTGTAAGGAAGAATAAAAAAACGACTCAAATCATAGTCTAATTTATGATTTTATGGATCCATTTGCCATTATATACATATACAGAAATTTAGAATCCTTTTTTCTCGAGCCGTATGAGGAGAAAACCTCCCATACGTTTCTAGGGGGGGCATTGTTTATTTACATCTATTCCAATGAGCCATCTACCGAATCGTTGCAATTGATGTTCGATCCCGAAGAGAAGGAAGAGATCTTAGAAAAGTAGGTTTTTACGATCCGATAAAGAATCAAACTTATTTAAATGTTCCTGTTATTCTATATTTCCTTGAAAAAGGTGCTCAACCTACGGGAACTGTTTGTGATATTTTAAGGAAGGCAGAATTATTTCAAGAAAGAACTTCGATTCGAGTTAATTAAAGGAAAAAAACAAAATTAATAAATAAAAAAAGGGGGGGGGGGTAACTAGTATCTATCTTTGTGTAATTATTTACACACAATTTGCCTTTTTCTTGCTGTATTCATACTTAATTTACTTTTTTTCTTGTTTTGTTTGTTGCGGGAATCCACCAACAAACAAGGGGTTAATCTTGCTTATTGTACCTCTATTGATTGAATAAACCCGAGATTTTTTCTTTACTTTACCTCTTTCGTATTTTTTTTTTCATCCAAATTTATTATTTATGTTTATGTTGTGCCAATCCAACACAAGTCCTTATTTGATTTACTTAAATTTGTTTTCTTAACATTGGATTCATATTGACAATGGTGCATCGAAGAAATATAATTCGATCGTAGATAAATAGATCCGTTTATCTCCACCCCATATTGGTTTTTTCTTTCCTTCACTTCAGTCAAATGATGGGTTTGCCCTACCGGATTTACTGGCATACAAGATGTATTTTCTTAACGAAAAAGAAAAGAAAATTGATAAATAAAATGGTGGTTTGTCACAATTTTGACATCTCTATTGGGAATCTGTTGTTGTTTAATCTGATCTGTCCATTTTGGTATTTTGGTGTTTTTAATTGATCAACAAATCGAAAAGAAAGATTTGTTCTAGTTCAATGTTTTGACGGGGTCGTGCAGTGCAATTCAATTGATTTTTTTATTTTGACCGTATTTACATATCCTATTTATTTTATTCGGGTTGCTAACTCAACGGTAGAGTACTCGGCTTTTAAGTGCGACTATGATCTTTTACACATTTGGATGAAGCAACAGATTCGTCCAGACTATTGGTAGAGTCTATAAGACCACGACTGATCCTCAAAGGTAATGAATGGAAAAAACAGCATGTCGTAATAAAATATTATTATTTTTTTTATTATTTAATTATTAATTATTTAATTTATTATTTAATTAAAGTAGAACTTTGAGTTTATCCTTACCGGATCGTTACAAATTTTTTTTCTTTTTGGAAGTGAAAAAAAAAAAATTCACATTTACAGTTGGGTCTAGTGAATAAATGGATAGAGCCCTATGGCTCTAATTCTGGTGAAATAAAAAGCAACGAGCTTTTGTTCTTAATTTGAATGATTACCCGATCTAATTAGACGTTAAAGATAGATTAGTGCCTGATGCGGGAAAGGGTGGGTTCTTTTGTGAGTGGACCATTGATTTTCTTTCTTTTTTTTTAATGAATCCTAATTATTCTTTATTATGGATTGGAGACGGATGTGTAGAAGAAACAGTATACTGATAAAGAGAATTTATTCCAAAGTCAAAAGAGCGATCGAGTTGCAAAAATAAAGGATTTTTTACCCTCTTGTAATTATAACGAACATAAACCAATTGGATAGAAAAGGAGAGGAAAAAGATCTGTTGATTGGACTCCCCTGTTTCCTTTGTTTGTGGGATATATATTTTTTTCTTACTGTAATTATATACATAATATATACCCTGTTCTGACCATATTGCACTATGTATCATTTGATAACCCAAAAAATGAAATGGGTCCTGCCTCTGGTTCAAGTAGAAATGGAAATGGAAGAATTACAAGGATATTTAGAAAAAGATAGATCTCGGCAACAACACTTTCTATATCCGCTTCTCTTTAAGGAGTATATTTACACATTTGCTCATGATCGTGGTTTAAATGGTTCGATTTTTTACGAATCCACGGAAATTTTTGGTTATGACAATAAATCTAGTTCAGTACTTGTGAAACGTTCAATTATTCGAATGTATCAACAGAATTATTTGATTTATTCGGTTAATGATTCTAACCAAAATCGATTCGTTGGGCACAACAATTATTTTTATTTTCATTTTTATTCTCAGATGATATTGGAAGGTTTTGCAGTCATTGTGGAAATTCCATTCTTGCTGCGATTAGTATCTTCCCTCGAAGAAAAAAAAATACCAAAATCTCAGAATTTGAATTTACGATCTATTCATTCAATATTTCCCTTTTTGGAGGACAAATTATCGCATTTAAATTATGTGTCAGATATACTAATACCTTATCCCATCCATCTGAAAATCTTGGTTCAAATCCTTCAATGCTGGATCCAAGATGTTCCTTCTTTACATTTATTGCGATTCTTTCTTCACGAATATCATAATTGGAATAGTCTTATTACTCCGAATAATTCTATTTTTTTTTCAAAAGAAAATAAAAGACTATTTCGGTTCACATATAATTCTTATGTATCTGAATGCGAATTTGTATTAGTTTTTCTTCGTAAACAATCTTCTTATTTACGATTAACATCTTCTGGAGCTTTTCTTGAGCGAACACATTTCTATGGAAA